CGCTAATTCGAATCCCTCGGGCAAAATAAGAACAGCACCCACATTTAACCCTCCCTTTTTCCCATTACCAAGAACTTGTTTCAGTTGCATATCATAAGGAATTCGAAGAACTGCTTCAAATACAGTATCGGGAAGCACAGCTTGGGGAACTTCAATATCCACGGGCTTATTAGCTAAATGGCAATTGGCACATACAATTCGTCCGGTTGCTTCTCGTGGGTTTTCATAACCCTGCTGCGCAAAAATGGGATATGCATTTGAAATAGATGTCCGAGTTATTACGTATATCATGATCGATACAGAAATCGATCGAATCATCTGTTCCTTTACCCAAGAAAAAGTATTTCTATTTTCCATATCCAATCGCAGATCCCAGAATTTCTACAATAAATTAGATAGGTAGCTAAGCTAATCTAGTTCCCTATACACGAGTCTGTTGTCATTCTACTGCAACAGTTGTACTGGAATGATGAATACCTTGAGCAGGTAGAAATAGAAAGAATTTTGCTAAAATGGAAAAGGGCTTTCTTTCTAAAGGAAGAAAGATGCTAATTTGATTAATATCAGGAAATCGAATGAGTTTATGCTTCACTAATTGAATGATAAATGACTACAAGCGAAGGAGATAGACGGTTTAAAGAAAAAAAGATCCAAAATTTAAAACATGTATCTAGAATCACTGGAAAACTACAAACAAAAATAGTGAAAATTAGCTCATTAGGAGCCCATCCAAGATCGTTGTAGACCCAACGGATTAGTAGTTCCCAACCGCGGGTGGAGTGAAATCCAACAAAAAAATCAGTAACTAAAAGAATCAAAAAAGCTTTTATTGAGTCATTTAAGTTATAGAAGAATTCCTGAACCCAAGAATTCAAAATGACAAGTTCCTCTTTACCCAGAAAAAAAGAACCACTTAGAATAGCCAAACAGATTATATTTGTCGAGAAATGCAAAATGATATGGAGATGATCCTCATTATCTATTTTGACCAATTGTATTATTTCCTTGTGTATTCCTATAGGAGGTTTTTGTACATGTGTCTTCGGTTTCTCTTTTATCATTTCGTCCAAGAGAAAAAGTTCTTCTAATTCTATGAATCTTTCTAGAACCTTTTTCTCTTGAATATCAGTTAAGAGAGTTTCAGATTGCCTGGTATTCCACCAATTCTTAATCCAAAGTTCCAGACATTTGTTAAAAGAGAAAGAGACTCCCCAGGGCAAAAGTACGATAAATACAAGATATAGGAAAGAAGGCAATGCTTTCTTTTTTTTCATTTTTGATCTGTAAATTGAGTTGTTAATGAATCTGCTTCATTCGCTGACTCTATTTCATTCGCTGACTCTATATGATATTTCTTTTTATTTGAAGCAAAAATTCTATAACAAGGTTTGAGACCTTGTATCTATTCCTCTTTTTTGTATACTAGTGGAATTTCATTGCATTGGGTTCTTTCTTAGATCTAGATGGAGTGGAATAGAGAAATAGAATAAAAAAAAAGCCCTTTCGGATGAAAATGGAAGAATATTATGCCATATATCTCACTTGGACAAAACAAATTAGAAGCAATTTTCTCTTATCCTCGTTTGTTCCTTTCTTTAGATAAATACTCAAAAATCTCCTTACAATAACGAATCCAATTCATTCAATTCATTTCAAAAAAAATGAAATCGGTATTCAAAATACTTCAATTGGTACGCGCAAGAAATAGGCCAATTCGGCAGCTTTTTGTTCAATTTCTCGTGGAGTAAAAAACTTCTCATCAGTACGAGTCAAGGGAATGACCCCCTGGCCCCGGATTTCCATATAAAGGATACGACGAGGATAAAGACCCTCTTTAACCTGAATTCTAATTGATTGGATATCCCGCATAAGGAATCGAAGGAAGACGCGACGTTTTATTCCAGGGAATCCCCAACGAAAAATGCACACTATTCCCTCTTTTCTATCGAATCGGTCATAACCACTGCCTACATTCCACAAAATAGTGCACCACAAGTAGGAGCTAATGAATAGGCCCGCGATTCCGTAGAAAGACATCACGACCCCCTGTGGAAAAAAAAGAATTTGTTGAGATGGAAGTACAGATATCATATTCTTACCAAGATAACTGGAAGCCCCAACCGATAAAAATCCTAGTGAACCTAGAAAAAGAATACAGGCCCAGAAAAAATTACCTCTTTTTCGAGAACCTTTTAGAAGTTCTATCCATATGTGTTCTGATCGCCAATTCATATTAGATATACTAAATCCAGCAGCGGTCGATTGAAATTGAGAGAATAAGCTAAATGATTTTGACTTTACTTTTTTTGATTCTGAAATCGCCTTCAGTAACTAGTACTCCTGTGAAATAATTGGTTAGATACATTGACTTTCTATTCAAAAAATATCTGTTGATCCACTTAAAATAAAACTCGCTATACCCGGCTCCGCATATGCATGCATTTATGCTCGTAGCCTATATCCGCATCCATAGCCGTTTTTCATTTGTGTGTAGAAAGAGCCACATACCCTACCATATTATATTACTTACACTAAAAAATATCTGTATTATGATCCTGCGTGGAAATACATTGAAAAAATTCGGCCCCATTGGTTCTAGACAATCTTATTTTTCTGCACATAAAGAAATAAAGAAGCCATTGCAATTGCCGGAAATACTAAGCCTACTAAAGGCACGAAAATAGAAGGTAAGTTAAAATCCGTCATAGAATAGGTGTCTCAATTCAAATTTACTATTTCTATCTATTCGAAAAATATCTTAAGATTCTTATAATATAATTAAGTATATCTATTATAAGGAATATTGACTATTGTATTTTTTAGTTTGCAAAATAAAGATTTTTTATAGAATACTATAGAATACTTTAGTATTCTATAAAAAAAAATGAATGGAATGGATAATAAGAAAATTGCAAAAAAGGAGATTAAAAAGATTTGATTTTTCTTTGCCCGTCCTCATGGCCTTTCTATCCTTCTAATCGAACTTGAAATTGGATTCAAAAGAAAGCGATTGTGAAAATGAAATACCTCTTTCAGAATACCCTTTTAAAAAGGTCTCAGTACGACTTTTAGTCGAATGCGCGCCCATTTCGAATCCTAAATCAGTTTCGTCTACCTACTTCCACATGCAATACTTCTTCAACCACTCTCGGACCCCCGCAAACGCAAGATGCGCGTCAGGTTTTGAAATAAGGATATCCCCCAACCCCAGTATACCGAAACTCGCTCTTATCCTATCCCACCGGTTGTAAGGATTCATACATAGGGCTTTTTAGTTGATTGATAGTGCCGTAAAGTTGAAGCTTTTTTAGACTTTTTTATTAAGCTGTACTGTAATTTCCTTCCTGCATACGTGCTCCTCTATCCTCTAGAAGCTCATACAATAATGCGTGGTAAAGGCGGAAAAATAGCATACTCAATCAAAATCAAAGGGCAAATTCTCTTACCTACTACAGATCTCATACTACCCCCTTAGACTTTTTAAGGCGATATACCACCCAAAGGGTATGAAAATGCCGGGTGGAGTTAGCTTTTCGACGAAAACCCGTCCCGTGCAGCGAAGTCCTGTTAGTAAGACCCCGCGCAAGACACAAGAATGGATTATAGAAGAATATTATTCCGAATACTCCTCCGGACGCGTATAGTAGCATTGCGATTCCTAATCTTTTTTCATTGATTCTTTCCCAATAAATAAAGACTTTTTCTGTAAATACTGCGTATTTGATTCCATTATCATATGATAATACTATATTTGTATTTATTTATTGTATTATACCTTTATATATTCTAAATATATAGAATAGAGGAATCTCGATTTGTCAAGTCTCATGATCGTATCAAGATCTATTTTTATTCGGCTCAATCTTAAAAAAAAGATTGAGCCGAGTTTAATTGCAATCAATTAGAAGAATAAAGAAGAATTACTGCATTTCGTAACTGCTTTTTTCTCTTTCTATTTCGCTTCTTTTTTATTTTTATTTAGACCTTCTTTATATCTAGTTTTATCTACTTATCTAGTTTATCTACCGGCTCGAACTCGAATTTGATCGCCTTCCATATTTCACAAGCTGCGGCTAGTTCAGGACTCCATTTGCAAGCTGCTCGGATAATTTCATTACCTTCACGAGCAAGATCGCGCCCTTCGTTACGAGCTTGTACACAAGCTTCTGAAGCCACCCGATTAGCTACTGCACCAGGTGCATTTCCCCAAGGATGTCCTAAAGTTCCTCCACCAAATTGTAATACGGAATCATCTCCAAAGATTTCGGTCAGAGCTGGCATATGCCAAACATGAATACCCCCTGAAGCCACCGGTATAACACCTGGCATAGATACCCAGTCCTGAGTGAAAAAGACACCGCGAGCACGATCTTTTTCAATAAAATCATCGCGCAATAAATCAACAAAACCTAAAGTCATTTCGCGTTCCCCTTCTAACTTACCTACTACTGTACCGGCGTGGACATGATCTCCCCCAGACATACGCAATGCTTTAGCTAATACACGAAAATGCATACCATGATTTTTCTGTCTATCAATAACTGCATGCATTGCCCGGTGAATGTGAAGAAGTAGGCCATTGTCGCGGCAATAATGAGCCAAAGTAGTATTTGCGGTGAATCCCCCAGTTAAGTAGTCATGCATTACAATAGGAACCCCTAATTCCCTCGCAAATATAGCTCTCTTCATCATTTCTTCGCATGTACCTGCAGTCGCATTCAAGTAATGCCCCTTGATTTCACCGGTTTCGGCCTGTGATTTATAAATTGCTTCGGCACAAAAGACAAAACGGTCCCTCCAGCGCATAAATGGTTGTGAGTTTACGTTTTCATCATCTTTGGTAAAATCAAGTCCACCGCGTAGACACTCATAACACGCTCTACCGTAATTTTTTGCGGATAATCCCAATTTTGGTTTAATAGTACATCCCAAAAAAGGACGGCCGTACTTGTTCAACTTATCCCTTTCAACTTGGATACCATGAGGCGGACCTTGGAAAGTTTTTGAATAAGTAGGGGGAATTCGCAGATCCTCCAGACGTAGAGCGCGTAGGGCTTTGAAACCAAATACGTTACCCACAATGGAAGTAAACATGTTAGTAACAGAACCCTCTTCAAATAGGTCTAATGGATAAGCTACATAAGCGATATATTGATTTTCCTCCCCAACAACGGGCTCGATGTGATAGCATCGCCCTTTGTAACGATCAAGACTGGTAAGTCCATCAGTCCAAACAGTTGTCCATGTACCAGTAGAAGATTCGGCAGCTACTGCAGCCCCTGCTTCTTCGGGCGGAACCCCGGGCTGAGGAGTTACTCGGAATGCTGCCAAGATATCAGTATCCTTGGTTTCATACTCCGGGGTGTAATAAGTCAATTTATAATCCTTAACACCAGCTTTAAATCCAACACTTGCTTTAGTTTCTGTTTGTGGTGACATAAGTCCCTCCCTACAACTCATGAATTAAGAATTCTCACAACGACAGGGTCTACTCGATATGGATTAGGCGTAAATGAAACCTTTGCAAAAATCTTTTAAAACAAAAAGGGTATTCAATTAATATCAACTCATTAAAGAAAATTGAGGGCATGCTTAAGTTAATGAATATGTTTCATTCATATATAAGGCGTACACCCTGTGTATGTTCTATCCTATAGGAATTCTACTATAGGAATTCGATAGGAATTGAGTTGTTGTTATGGTAAGTTAACATGGTTCGTTATTAAACCATGGATTTGATTCACCAAATCCATCATTATTGTATACTCTTTGATAGATATAGCGCAACCCAAATCAATCCCTAATCCTTATTTTACAAGTTCTTAATAGGCCCCTTTCTTATTTTGAATGTAAATACCTAAATACTAAGAAAATTCTCTGTTGACAGCAATCTATGCTTCACAGTAGTATATATTTTGTATATCGAAGTCCTAGATAGGAAAGTAGAGTAGGGACAGATCCTCCACAAAAGGCGAAATGTATATGAAAAAAAAGATTGATTGAACTTTCCAACGGACTCATTCCATGAGTAAACGATTGAATGGGATTCGCTTGGGCAACGAAATCAAGTCCTCGTCCCCCTTTCTGTCTTATTGAATTAACTAATTCATTTCCTTTTGACTTTTGGATTTTTGGCTATTTTTTTGGATTTGATTTGGCATTATTCAACAAGAAAAAATTCGACAAATTCCTTTTTTTTTTTGAAAATTATGTGATAATTATGAGAACCAATCCTACTACTTCTCGTCCCGGGGTTTCCACAATTGAAGAAAAAAGCACAGGGCGTATCGATCAAATTATTGGACCCGTGCTGGATATCACTTTTCCCCCGGGCAAGTTACCTTATATTTATAACGCTTTGGTAGTCCAGAGTAGAGACACTGCCGGTAAGCAAATTAATGTGACTTGTGAGGTACAACAATTATTAGGAAATAATCGAGTTAGAGCTGTAGCTATGAGTGCTACAGACGGGTTGATGAGAGGATTGGAAGTGATTGACACGGGAGCTCCTCTCAGTGTTCCAGTCGGTGGAGCTACTCTCGGACGAATTTTCAACGTTCTTGGGGAACCTATTGACAATTTGGGTCCTGTAGATATTAATGCAACATTCCCTATTCATAGATCTGCGCCTGCCTTTATCGAGCTAGATACGAAATTATCCATCTTTGAAACAGGTATTAAGGTGGTCGATCTTTTAGCTCCTTATCGACGTGGAGGAAAAATAGGACTATTTGGGGGGGCTGGAGTAGGTAAAACAGTACTCATCATGGAATTAATCAACAACATTGCTAAAGCTCATGGAGGCGTATCCGTATTTGGCGGAGTAGGGGAACGGACTCGTGAAGGAAATGATCTTTATATGGAAATGAAGGAATCCGGAGTAATTAATGAAAAAAATTTGGAGGAATCAAAGGTAGCTCTAGTCTATGGTCAAATGAATGAACCGCCGGGAGCTCGTATGAGAGTTGGTTTAACTGCCCTAACTATGGCAGAATATTTCCGAGATGTTAATAAGCAAGACGTGCTTCTATTCATCGATAATATCTTTCGTTTTGTTCAAGCAGGATCAGAGGTATCCGCCTTATTAGGGAGAATGCCCTCCGCAGTGGGTTATCAACCTACTCTTAGTACAGAAATGGGTTCTTTGCAAGAAAGAATTGCTTCTACAAAAAAGGGATCCATAACTTCGATCCAAGCAGTTTATGTACCTGCGGACGATTTGACCGACCCTGCTCCTGCCACAACATTTGCACATTTGGATGCTACTACCGTACTTTCCAGAGGATTAGCTTCCAAGGGTATTTATCCAGCAGTAGATCCTTTAGATTCAACCTCAACTATGTTACAGCCTCGGATCGTTGGCAACGAACATTATGAAACTGCGCAAAGAGTTAAGGAAACTTTACAACGTTACAAAGAACTTCAGGACATTATCGCAATTCTTGGGTTGGATGAATTATCAGAGGAGGATCGTTTAACTGTAGCAAGAGCACGAAAAATTGAACGTTTCTTATCACAACCGTTCTTTGTGGCAGAAGTTTTTACCGGTTCTGCAGGAAAGTATGTTGGTCTTGCAGAAACAATTAGGGGATTTCAACTAATCCTTTCCGGAGAATTAGACGGCCTACCCGAACAAGCTTTTTATTTGGTGGGTAACATCGATGAAGCTAGCACGAAAGCTATAAACTTAGAAGAGGAGAACAAATTGAAGAAATGAAATTAAATCTTTATGTACTAACTCCTAAGCGAATTATTTGGGATTGTGAAGTGAAAGAAATCATTTTATCTACTAATAGTGGCCAAATTGGCGTATTACCAAACCACGCCCCCATTAACACAGCTGTAGATATGGGTCCTTTGAGAATACGCCTCCTCAACGACCAATGGTTAACGGCGGTTCTGTGGAGCGGTTTTGCGAGAATAGTTAATAATGAGATCATCATTTTAGGAAATGATGCGGAACTGGGTAGTGACATTGATCCGGAAGAAGCTCAACAGGCACTTGAAATAGCCGAAGCTAACTTGAGTAGAGCTGAGGGTACGAAAGAATTGGTTGAAGCGAAGCTAGCTCTCAGACGAGCTAGGATACGAGTCGAGGCTATCAATTGGATTCCCCCATCCAATTGAATACAATCCAATGGTTTAGTTGATACAAAGAAAAAGGGAAGAGGGGTAGAAAAAGTTATTAGATAGCGAAGCGGAGTAAGTCCAATGCTATCTAGTAATTTTTCTACCTACCTACCTACTATTGGATTTGAACCAATGACTCCCGCCGTATGAAAGCAATACTCTAACCACTGAGTTAAGTAGGCAATTTATCACCACAAAGGAAGACCCATTACTTCGATCGATTATAGATCGAATCCTTTTTATAAGCAATACTGCTCCGTTATTGGTATGTTATATAGTAAACAGATCAAAGGGATATCCTCTGGCATTAGAGAATATTCATCTTGACAAGAAATTATCTATATGTTAAGATATCTCTGACAAGGGCTATAGCTCAGTTCGGTAGAGCAACTCGCTTACACGTGCGCCAATGCTTTTCAAGGGAGCTTATTATGCAATGAACATAATTGATCTTATTGCAAAATCAATGTCTTACTTCATGGATTCGAGAGAATAGGAGAACAGTAGCCTGACAAACAGTCGGTTCAGTCCGATTCAGGTGCCAATTCAGGTGCCTAATCAAATAGAACCCTTATTGATTTGCTAGTTGATAAGGTAAATATCCAGCCCACTAAATGCTAGGCGTAATGAGGATAAGGGCCTCCAAAAAACTTCTTTTCGTTCTATGAACTTTAAGGTGTATGAAGTCTCATAGTCAACTCTTGCAGCGGAACGATAGAGACTCCATTTCACTTAGGTTGATTTAATTTAGGCCGGAGGCAGACCTAAGTCAAGGTAATCCTCCTTTGAAACACTTTGGTATTGCTCCTAGATAGATCATAATACAAATAATCAATCAGAGCACAGGGAGCCATCTCATTATCTTTCCGTAAAGAAAAACTATGGTGGACTAACTGATCTTTACATCAGTTGATGAAAGAGCCCAATGCAAAAAAATGCATGTTGGGTCTTTGAAACAGTTCGAATCATTTCGATAATAATCCGTTTGATCTGTTTTACCGAGAAGGTCTACGGTTCGAATCCGTATAGCCCTAATATGTCCTTTTTTTAGATTTTAGGATAGAGATCCTATGTTTCCTTTAGTATAGTTTTCATTTCCTCATTAGTACTTGTTTATAGACTGGACGGTCGCTTGCGCCATAGAATAGAGATAAAAGCATTACCACAGGCTCATTCATCGAAAATCTTAGAGACAGGAAAAGAAAAACGAATTTCTATCAAATCAATAGAAGGAAGGATCCCTTACCTGATTTGAATTCCATCCTCCTTCAAATTCAAATAGGAAGGATATGCTCTAAGTCCCTAGACTTCCCTATAATAACTGCAATGATTTTCTCCATCTTGCGAATTCCTACTTTGTTTGAAGTATATTACTTTGCTTATATATACATTATCTAAATCGATCTACTTTAAATAAAATCCAAAAATAAAGAAAGAGTAAATAAGAAAACAGAATATTCTGTCTCATAGTTCTGAAATAGAGTTCTTTATTTTTATAGTATTACTCCTCATTAGGCTGCATACATTAGTCATCCTATCTTAATTAGGTTCTAATTCTAAATAGAATAATAGAATGGAAATCAAAAAGAAAGGGAGTCGGGATTCCATTGGATGAATCTTTAAAGAAGACAGGGCACAGAGGAAACAAAGGCTAAACTAAGTGCTTTGGTTTGAGCAAAACGGATTCTTGTTTCACCGAGGAAAAGAGAGAAGTTCTGGATAAATTGACAACGCTGACTTGAATTGACTAATTCAGTTCCGCCTATTCCACATTAATGGGAGTACATTTATGTTTCTGCTTCACGAATATGATATTTTTTGGACATTTCTAATAATAGCAAGCCTTATTCCTATTTTTGCATTTTGGATT